ATCCAAACGGAAGGGCATTGATAAAACAATCCTAGAAACAGAATTCTGTCACTTAGACTTATTAAGGTCATAGGGTTTTGTATAGAATAGCAAAACAAAAATCAAATGATTAAAATTATATCATTATTATGATATTACATATTCGAATTTGAGAAAAATAAAAGGATTCGGCATTTGGGAGATAAAGACAAAAAAACCAGATAGAATCCATTTTTTAGCACTTAACCGCCTTTATGTTAGGGATTTCGTTGTTCAAAAAACGATTCGCAGAGAAGAGAGATATTTGTACTTTACTGATTTTTGAGTAGAATACGATTTGAAGTGTATAAGAAGAGTTGCATTTATTAAACACGTATGCAGATAGCTATAATATCCGACTTCTCTTTTCTTGCCGGTTCTATTCGGGACAGCCTGGGCCGTGCTCTATCAAAAGAGAATTTCTATTCAATGCAAAATTGAAGTGAAGTAGGATAATTTTATGATAATTCTCTATCGACAACATATCTAAATAATAGATATCTGTGTAACAATTTATGTTCTGGGGTTTACATATACTCATATGTTTTATTATAATTGAAATTGAGAAGGATTTTTTGATTGAAAAAATCAATACAGAGTAGTTCTGTCTCAATTTTTATTTTCTTATGTCATTAGAAAAACACAATTTAAGAGTCAAATCCCAGAATCGTTCATGAATTCGAAGTAAGCAGTCAATAGTTAATGGTTCAAATTTGTCATCTGAAAATACACATTTGATTTCTCAATAGAAAAGCGGGAGAATGTTTTTAGCATTGTGTATTTTCAGATACTATACAATCCATCGAAGGGATGGATCAAATCCAATCAAAAAGGGGTCCTTTTTTTAGGAAAGAAAAGGATTAAGGAAAACAGGAGTCAAAATGCAAGTACAATAAAAATTCAGTAATCCGGGAAAACTTTCACCTATTTTGTATCATTTTGGCGGCATGGCCGAGTGGTAAGGCGGGGGACTGCAAATCCTTTTTCCCCAGTTCAAATCCGGGTGTCGCCTGATCAACAAAAAACCCGAAATCTCTTCTTCTCTTCTGTTCTGCTGATATAACTCGCGGAATTCTTCCCGGTAGAAGCAGAGGAAACTGACTGTTGATACTTTGTTTGATTCTAAGCATGTGGTCTGAAGGTTTTCTAAAAGAAAAGATTATGAATCCTCGTCCGCATCTAGGATTCAAGGAAATATTCTAATCTACTGGTAGAGGGGCTATCAAGACTTCATGAGTCCCTTCTATTACTACGGGAGTGTCTAATGACTGGATCTTGAATCAGATTGTAGAACCTGATAGGAAATTCAATTAATTGTTTTGGAAAGGGGTGCAAGTTGCTTTATATACGACCGACTCGCGAGAATCTCTGAGTGGTCAGGTATCCAATCAAGATTAGATTGGATGGATAATTGACTTTTATAGAAAAGGGGCAAAAATCAAGAATTTCTTTTCGGCAACCCCGAGCCAGCCCCCCTGTTTCACATTCACAGCGATAATCGGGAAAGGGGGTACGGATTAGATCAAATGGGGAAATAGAGGTCTGTAATAGATAGTGATTTCTCTTTTTTAGTGATTTCTTCCCTTCTGTTTTTACTTACGAAGGTCAACAAAACAAAAAAAGAATAGGCCTTATTATATTATTCTTATTCCTACATGTTCCCATCCCCTTGGGATGTTACTACGTATTTTGTTTGTGTTTAATCTTTCCCCATTCGAAATCAGAATCGATTTATTGGATTGGTTTCTCAATAGTGTTCGGTCAGAATCCCCTTTTGACTCTGCGCCATTGATTCCACTATTATTAGTGAGGAATAATGGAATAATTCCTTCGTATTTATAGAGATAGGGGACATAATTCACATGGATATAGTAAGTCTCGCTTGGGCTGCTTTAATGGTAGTCTTTACATTTTCCCTTTCACTCGTAGTGTGGGGAAGAAGTGGGCTCTAGAAGTACTACTAATTGAGTTGAGGAATCAAACCGTATCAATTGTTTTATAGATCATTCTGCAACGCGTTTTGAACTATTTAAAATCAAAATCTCTGAATTTCGGATCCCATGGACTCCAATGGAATAATCTATGATATCAATCATACTCTTTCAATCAAAGAGATATTTCAGCGATTCCCGTCTTTGTATTTCGAAAAGAAAGGGATTCGAATCCTAAGATAATAATTATTTCAGATTGATCGGAACAAATAGATATAGCAAATTGGGTATTATGTCAATTCCATACAATATATCGAATTAATATACACATATATGAAGAGAATATTGTAGATTGATCTATAGAAATTTGAGCCCTTATCTTTTCTTTATTCTAGATTGCAACTTTATAGACTTAGTTTATAGACTAAGAGATAGATAGTATGGTAGAAAGAAAGATTCATCTATTTCTACCATACTATCTATCTCTTAGAATACTGCCGATTATAGTCCGCTCATTTCATTTAAGTTAAGACGTGAAATTGGAATCCTTTTGATTTGACTTCGTCAATTTTTGATAAGAACTCAGAAGGAAAGTTTCATTCAATTGAATTTGAAAATTCAATTGAATGAATCATTTTGACTGACTGTTTTTACGTAAATGATAAGTAGAAAAGCAGTAGGAACTAGAATGAATAGTGCAGTAGCAATAAATGCAAGAATATTTACTTCCATAATCTCATCGGTTTTTTTACTTCGCAATAACTCGGGATTTAATCCCCTAGAGATGATAAATCTTTCGTCTGTAAATTCAATGAATTACCTCTCGATGATCTTGAATCGGATCAATATCATGAATAACAATATCTGATCTATCAAATCAATTCGTCGTCGAGACTTGAATAGTATAACATAGGAAGTTCTTTTATCCATACCGAATCAAAATTTGGATTCCTGACCCAATCAATCCAAAATTCCTTTATTTCTCATCCGTTTCCTTATTTTTTTCTATAACCTACCTTGCGTCTTCCTTGGACAATCATCTAATGAAGGATGATCAGATCGCCTTTCCACTTCGATTAATCACATAGTTACAAACCTAAACAAACAACAAAAGCGAAATGGAAAAAGGGAGTTTAGAACTTAACTCTTTTTTTACTGTGATTTTTGGGAAGATAAAGAGGTTTGATAAAGATGAGGCCAGTATAAAAGATCTAATATTCATCAAATTCACTATTTTAGGGTTTGGGATTTCTTCGTGGGCCCTTCAAATTAAAACAAAATGGAAAAATAGGAAAGAAAAAAAGAAATAAAGACTCCCTTTTGCTTTGGGAATGAAAGTATGCCCCCGACCCCTTTACTAGTTCATAGAAGGGGAAAAATGAATTGATGTATTTATTGGATATTGGATCCGTCGGGACTGGCGGGGCTCGAACCCGCAGCTTCCGCCTTGACAGGGCGGTGCTCTAACCAATTGAACTACAATCCCAGGGAAATAAGGGGTCTAGCAGAAAATTGGATTCTTTTTTATCTTCGTATGGGGTATTTCTGAAGGACAAGGGGGTTATACAATCTCATGGTAGATTGGCGAATTATTGGGCCGAGCTGGATTTGAACCAGCGTAGACATATTGCCAACGAATTTACAGTCCGTCCCCATTAACCGCTCGGGCATCGACCCAGGAAGAATCCATTTTAGGCTTATTGGTAATCCATGATCAACTTCCTTTCGTAGTACCCTACCCCCAGGGGAATTCGAATCCCCGCTGCCTCCTTGAAAGAGAGATGTCCTAAACCACTAGACGATGGGGGCCGACTTGCCTAACCGCCCTCATACTATGATCATAGTATGATTTTTTGAAATTGTCAATATATTGGAACGATATGATTAGACCCGAGGGATCTTTCCGTTTTTCAGAATTGTATAAAATTTTTTGATTCGTCATTCATATTCATGAATTCATGAATCGTTCATTAGAATCGACATTCTCTATATAAATCTACTAAAATTAAAATAAATATAAATCTAGTAAGCGGGATCAAGAAGTTATCGAAAATTTTCTCTAAGACTTTAGTTCAAGGGGACAGGTAGAGTCTCTTCATCACACGATTCGATGAAATATCTTGAAATTTTTTTTATGTCGAATTGGTAAGTGTACATGTATGTTATGTATCAATCAAGTGAATTTGGTTTTGATAGGGATCATCTCAATAAAAGAAATTAGGCCCGGTCTTGAAACAATTCATTTTACCCTAGACTTGCTAGGCAAATCCATTTGATTATTCAAAAATCAGCCACTATGAGTCTACTGCATATACTTATGTATATAATATATGTGCATATAGAGATTTTATCTACATAGTGACTCGTCCGGAATTAAATCAAATAAGGCCCTTTTAACTCAGTGGTAGAGTAACGCCATGGTAAGGCGTAAGTCATCGGTTCAAATCCGATAAGGGGCTTTTCTTTTTTTCAAAATTTTTTCATAAAAGTGCAGTCATAGTATTCATAAAATAGAGATATTTTTTTTATTTGGAATACAAAAGGAACTAACCGGATAATACGTTATCATTATACTGAGTTAATGTATAGTAGTTCTAGTTAGAAAGTGGAACATTTGTTCGGTAAATATTTATTATTATGAATAATCATAAGCCGCCTCTTGAATTACCAAAGATCCCTATTTTCCATTATACCAATCAAATCCATTGGAAAGATTCGAAATCAACAAAACAAAAAGTAAGTGGACCTGACCCATTTAATTATGACTATATCCGCTATTCTGATATTAAAATTCGATAGAGATGAAATTTGAATTAGAACAGTTGACCCACCTCCTTTTTTTAATTTCATTTCTTTGGACTTCGGAAGAATTTGTCGATATTTCCGATTCAATCTTCTTGTTCCTAGATTTTCTATGGTAATAAATTCCCTTCCTCTACAGAGAAACCTTTCTTCCAAGTCACAAGATAAGAGCCATTTCCACTATCTTTCTTTGATTCCAGATCAAGATGAATTTCTATCTATCTAAGTCTTATAGCTATCAGATCGCGG